GAATTTGGATGGAAAAGATTTTGGGATGGGGTTAACCATTTCGATAATATATCAAAATCCATTACCCCTTGATCAAAATCAAAAGAAATTCCTATTGATCCAACGAACAAAGTAAATAGTAACAATACAAGCAGAGGAAATAGCATAGTATTGTCTGATTCATGAGGATACATGGAAGTATATTTATTTCCAAAGTAAGTACTAAAGTATCGTATCTTATCATTATCAATAATTTTATATGTATCTTTTGAAAAAAAGTCAACCTTATTATTCATTTTTGATAAAAGTAAATTTTTATTGACTTTTTTTGGTGCTTCTTTTCCCCATAGAGATATTGAATAGAACAAATTATTTTTAGTGCTACTGTGATTTTGAAAATAAACGCGCAAATACCCATCAAAGGTAAGTAAATATACCCGAAACATATAAAATGCGGTTAATCCTATTGTGAAATAAGGTATTATTGCAAAAATTGGTGAATATAACCAACTATCATTAAGAATTTCATCTTTGGACCAAAAACAAGCAAGAGGTGGAATACCACAAAGAGAAAGTGTACCTAATAAAAAAGTAGTTCTTGTAATTGGAATATATTTTGTTAAACCACCCATAAGAACCATATTCTGACTTTTTTCTGGTGAATATCCAACAATAGGTTCCATTGAATGAATAATAGATCCAGATCCCAAAAACAATAAAGCTTTAGAATAGGCATGAGTGATCAAATGGAATAAAGCCGCTCGATAAGAACCTATACCTAAAGCTAACATAATATAACCTAATTGAGACATTGTAGAATAGGCTAAACTTCTTTTAATGTCTCTTTGAGCAAGAGAAAAAGTAGCTCCTAATAGTACTGTTATTACACCCATTAAGGAAATGAAATTCATTATATAAGGTATGTCTATGAAAAGAGGAATAAGCCGAGCTACAAGAAAAATTCCTGCTGCTACCATAGTAGCAGCGTGTATAAGGGCCGAGATAGGAGTAGGTCCTTCCATGGCATCAGGTAACCATACGTGGAGGGGGAATTGTGCAGATTTAGCAACTGCACCGACAAATAATAAAGAGGCACACAAAGTAGCAAATAAGGAGCTGACCCCATTATTATGGATCAAGTTATTAGCTATTTTGAACAAATCCCGAAATTCCAAACTACCTGTTATCCAATAAAGACCTAAGATTCCTAATAATAAACCAAAATCTCCTACACGGTTAGTTACAAAAGCTTTTTGACAAGCACTTGCGGCAATTGGTCGTGTGAACCAAAACCCTATTAATAAATATGAACACATTCCCACTAGTTCCCAAAAAATATGAATTTGTATCAAATTAGAACTAGTAACTAATCCCAACATGGAAGTATTGGAAAAACTCATATAAGCAAAAAATCTCAAATATCCTTGGTCGTGAGACATATAATTGTCACTATAAATAAGAATCATGACTCCAACAGTAGTAATTAGTATTGACATAATAGAAGTAAGTGGATCGATCAAATATCCAAACTCTAAGGAAAAATCAATATCTATGGTCCAAGACCATAGATATTGATAAATAAAACTTCCATTTATTTGTTGAATAGACAGATTGGCCGAAAATCCCATAGCTATACTTAAGAGAAAAATACTAGGAAAAACCCATATACGACGAATATTTTTTGTTGCTGTCGGAATAAGTATAAGTCCAAATCCTATTGACATAGTAACTGTAAGTGGAAGAAAAGGTATTATCCATGCATATTGATATGTATGTTCCATAAGAAAACAAACAAATTGAGATTTTTTTTATAATTAAAAATTGTTTCCGATTCACCAATTCTTATCTCTTTCGAAAAGAACAATAAACGATAATAATGAAAAAAAAAAAATAATTAAATATAAAAATTAATTAAATATAAATTATAAATATAAATAATTAATATATATATTAATATATATATTATATATTATTTTATATATATATTATATATATTATTTGTTTATATATTATTTATATATTATTTGTTATTTTATGTTTATTTTATGTTTTTATTTTATGTTATTTATTTTATGTTAAATGTGAAATTATGTTTTAAATGTCAAATTTTGTTTTAAATGTGAAATTATGTTAAATGTTGAAAGTGAAAAAAAAAACTATTATTCACAGAATACAGAATAAAGTATAGATAATGATTAAAAAAAAACGATCTATTCCGAACAATACACGTCTTTCACATACAACGATAAATAAAAATGAGTAACCCTTTTTTGAATGGCAGTTCCAAAAAAATGTATTTCTATGTCAAAAAAACATATTCGTAGGAATATTTGGAAGAAAAAAGGGTATTTAACTGCAGTAAAATCTTTTTCTTTAGCGAAATCGGTTTCTACCGGACATTCAAAAAGTTTTTTTGTGCGACAAACAAATAATAAAGTCTTGGGATAATTGGAATTGACATAGCCCGCTGAAAATTTTTTAATTTAAGATGAACGATTCACATTAATTAATGTATTGAACT